AGAGAAGGATAAAAAAAGAATATGAACGATATATGATTCCACTAGAATATGTAAGGTCTATAAGTCATCTCATAAAAGGCAATGTAATAAAGCAAAGCATCAATACTTCTGATTCATCCACAATTCGATGAATCTGTTAATAGAACAAAAACTCAAGAGCCTTGGGCCAATAAAAGACTGAGAAGATTGACTCAAGAATAAATTAATTTGGGGCTCCATTGTGGAATTTAGACCTAACCATTAGTTGTGAAGCGGTGGGAACGACGGAACCCGTGAATGCAGAAGAGAAGATTCTATTAAAAACGAATCCTAATGATTCATTGGGTGGGATGGCGGAACAAACCGGGGACAATTCTGAGAGGTCGAGTACTAACCCTACAACTAAATTAGACTATAGACTAGATATTGAAAGAGTAAATATTCGCCCGCGAAAGCTTTATTTTATTGGATTGCTCCATTTTACATTTTCATTTTAGTCAATCCGATACAATAATAATAATAAAAAGATTCGTAAAAAAAAAAAAAAGAAATAATAATAATATAGAATTAAAGGGTTATATATCCAAACAAGATAAAAAAATTTCGAATAGCTTATATGAAATCCATCTCAGAGAATCCCACGAGTCGGTGTATTATTCATTAATGTATGTATATCTTAAATGAAATATTTTTCTTTTATTGTAATGTAAAGCGTTTATCATTCGCGAGGAGCTGGATGAGAAGAAACTCTCATGTCCGGTTCTGTAGTAGAGATGGAATTGCGAAACAACCATCAACTATAACCCTAAAAGAACCAGATTCCGTAAACAACATAGAGGAAGAATGAAGGGAATCTCTTATCGAGGTAATCATATTTGTTTCGGTAAATATGCTCTTCAAGCACTTGAACCCGCTTGGATCACATCTAGACAAATAGAAGCGGGGCGACGAGCAATGACACGAAATGCACGCCGTGGTGGAAAAATATGGGTACGTATATTTCCAGACAAACCAGTTACAGTAAGACCTGCCGAAACGCGTATGGGATCTGGAAAAGGATCTCCCGAATATTGGGTAGCTGTCGTTAAACCGGGTAGAGTACTTTATGAAATAGGCGGAGTGGCAGAAAATATAGCCAGAAGGGCCATTTCAATAGCGGCGTCCAAAATGCCTATCCGAACTCAATTCATTATTTCGGGATAGAAATGTAGAACCAAAGGAAAGAGGTCTTTGGAATAAAAAAAAATTACAGGTTTCTTTTTTTGGACAAAGACAAATAGTATTTCTTTTTTTTTATTCGCCCCTTTTGCATTGGCATTGAAATAACAAATTAAAAAATGATATGATTCAACCTCAGACCTATTTGAATGTAGCGGACAACAGCGGGGCCCGAGAATTAATGTGTATTCGAATTATAGGAGCTAGTAATCGCCGATATGCTCATATTGGTGACGTTATTGTTGCTGTGATCAAAGAAGCCGTACCAAATATGCCTCTAGAAAGATCAGAAGTGATCCGAGCTGTAATTGTACGTACTTGTAAAGAATTCAAACGCGACAACGGTATGATAATACGATATGATGACAATGCTGCAGTTGTGATTGATCAAGAAGGAAACCCAAAAGGAACTCGAATTTTTGGTGCGATTGCCCGAGAATTGAGACAATTAAATTTTACTAAAATAGTTTCATTAGCCCCCGAAGTATTATGAGACCGTGATATAGAAATAGATTTAAAGATCAATTTAACGGATTGTGTCTCACGTATATACCTTTAATAATTCATAAACATAAATAAATAGAAAAAAAGAACATGTATGTTTATTATATCCAAATTTGGAGGCACCAATAATTTTAGTTCATCATGGGTAGGGACACTATTGCTGACATAATAACCTCTATACGAAATGCTGACATTAATAGAAAAGGAACGGTTCGAATAGTATCTACTAACATCGCCGAAAACATTGTTAAAATACTTTTACGGGAAGGTTTTATCGAAAACGTGCGAAAACACCGGGAAAACAAAAAATCTTTTTTGGTTTTAACCCTGCAACATAGAAGAAATAGTAAAGGGCCCTATAGAGCTCTTTTAAATTTAAAACGGATTAGCCGACCGGGTCTCCGAATCTATTCGAATTACCAGCGCATTCCTAGAATTTTGGGTGGGATAGGGATTGTAATTCTTTCTACTTCTCGAGGTATAATGACCGGCCGGGAGGCGCGACTGGAAGGAATCGGCGGAGAAATTTTGTGTTATATATGGTAATTCTTTTAATATTCGACTTAAATCCGAAACTTCTTTTCTTATTTGTGAAAAAACAGAGAAAGGACGAAGTTATCTAATATCACCCCGCCTCTATTAGTGGATACTTCAAAAGGATGGAATAAAAGAACAAAACAAAACGGGTTTTAAGTACTTAAAAATTTCCCAGCGGTATAGTTTAGATAAAGAAGATCTGTTATGTTTCAGGAAGAAGATTCGGCATAGTTTTATACGGATACCCGCCCGCCGAGGGATA